TATGGAGAGCCTGATTAAAGGACTATCGTGATAGGATAAAAAATGTAGAAGCCAAAAATCTACCTCCATTACACCCAACAGAATTAAACTGTCACCGCAAGCATCAAAAGCCAACGTGCCCCATACACCAAGATGTAAAAATAAACCTAGACCTAGAAAAGTAAGCTAAGCAAAGCTAATGGGTTCATACCCCATAAATAGAGTAAATACTCTCTTCTCTAATGCCCAGTAACTCAACCAAAATCCTATTACTAACTACGCTAGTAAGAGGTGTGTTAGTGGCCGTGTCCTCCAACTCATGATTTGGTGCATGAATAGGACTAGAGGTCAACTTAATATCATTTATTCCATTGATATCTAACACTAAAAATATATACAACACAGAAGCCTCACTAAAATACTTTATTGTCCAAGTATTGGCTTCAGCAACACTGCTATTTATGGTAGTAATAAAAACACTAACAGAGGATTTATTCACACTCACATTCATAGAAACCTCATATACGACAATAATCATTTGCACCCCATTGATATTAAAAAGAGGGGCGGCTCCATTTCACTGATGATTCCCAGGAGTAATAGAAGGGCTAAGATGAGAAAATTGTGGACTATTAATAACAATTCAAAAAGCAGCGCCACTGATATTAATATCATACCTGATCGAGATCAATGCATTTACATCAAGAATTATCCTAGCATCAACAATCATAGGAGCAATTGGAGGGCTTAACCAAACATCAATACGAAAAATCATAACATATTCATCTATCAATCACACCGGTTGAATATTAGCTGCACTAATCATGGGAGATAATTTATGACTCACATACTTCATAATCTACTCAACACTAGTATTAACCGTGCTGTCAACAATTAAGTTATCCAGAGTATCATTTATTAACCAAACCCTCTTAGCAAATAAAGAAGCCATACTAACAAAATTCATAATATTCACATCGTTGTTATCCCTAGGGGGGTTACCCCCCTTCCTTGGGTTCCTGCCTAAGTGAATTGTTATCCAAGAAATAATTACAAACAAAATAACACCCATGGCAACAATCATAGTAATTACATCACTAATCACATTATACTACTACCTAAAAATCTCATATTCAAGCTTCATAATCCTAAGTGAGGAGCCTAAATGAAACACCAAATCACACAAAAACAAAACAGCCAAAAAAATCAGAGCCATAATTATATCGTCAATCTCATTAACAGGAATACTAATATGTAGAATTATAGCTGGATTAATTTAAACCCTTTAGGCCTTAAGTTAAACAAACTAATAACCTTCAAAGCTATAAATAAAGGGCCATAACCTTTAGGCCTTGGTAAGTTAATTTAAACCCTACCCCTACAGAATTGCATTCTATTATCACAATGTGAATACAAGGCTAAAATAATAGTGGAAGAGTCACGTAATAACCTCCTAAATAGATTTACAGCCTACCGCCTACTTATCTGTCTCAGCCACTCCACTAATTATCAACCGATGACTATTCTCAACAAATCACAAAGACATTGGAACATTATACTTTGTATTCGGTGCCTGATCAGGAATGGTCGGAACATCACTCAGAATACTAATTCGAACAGAATTAGGACAACCTGGATCTTTAATTGGAGATGACCAAATCTATAACGTTATCGTCACTGCCCATGCATTTGTCATAATTTTCTTCATGGTTATGCCAATCATAATTGGTGGATTCGGGAACTGACTAGTACCGCTCATATTAGGAGCCCCAGATATAGCATTCCCACGAATAAACAACATAAGATTCTGATTACTACCACCATCATTAACACTCTTACTTACTAGTAGAACAGTAGAAAGTGGTGCAGGGACAGGGTGGACAGTTTACCCCCCTCTTGCAAGAGGGATTGCCCACGCTGGAGCATCCGTGGACTTAGCCATCTTCTCCTTACATCTAGCAGGTGTATCATCAATTCTGGGAGCAGTAAACTTTATCTCAACAACAATCAACATAAAGCCAAAAAATATAAAACCCGAACGAATCCCACTATTTGTATGATCTGTCGCCATCACAGCCCTACTCCTACTACTGTCTCTACCAGTATTAGCAGGAGCAATCACTATGCTACTAACCGACCGCAACCTAAATACATCATTCTTCGACCCAGCTGGAGGGGGAGATCCAATCCTATACCAACACTTATTTTGATTCTTCGGGCACCCTGAAGTATACATTTTAATCCTACCAGGATTTGGTATAATCTCCCACATTATCTGCCACGAAAGAGGAAAGAAGGAAGCCTTCGGAAACCTCGGAATAATTTTTGCAATACTAGCAATCGGATTACTAGGGTTTGTTGTATGAGCCCACCATATATTTACAGTAGGAATAGACGTCGACACACGAGCATACTTTACATCAGCAACAATAATCATTGCAGTACCAACAGGAATTAAAATCTTCAGATGACTTGCAACCATATACGGATCACAATTAACATACAGACCTGCCTGCCTATGGGCAATAGGATTTGTATTCTTATTCACAATAGGAGGGTTAACAGGGGTAGTTCTTGCAAACTCGTCAATTGACATCGTGTTGCACGACACTTATTACGTTGTAGCCCACTTCCACTACGTACTATCAATAGGAGCAGTATTTGCAATCATAGCAGGATTCATTCAATGATTTCCTCTATTTACCGGACTTACTATAAACCCGAAATGATTAAAAGCCCAATTCGCTGTTATATTTACAGGAGTAAACATAACATTCTTCCCACAACACTTCTTAGGATTAGCCGGAATACCTCGACGATACTCTGACTATCCAGACGCTTACACTACATGAAACATCATCTCATCAATAGGATCAACAATTTCATTCGTAAGAGTAATAATATTCCTATTCATTATCTGAGAAAGTATTACATCAAACCGACAAATCTTATTTCCAACACAAACGAGAAACTCAATTGAATGAATACAAAACTTCCCACCGGCAGAACATAGATACTCAGAATTACCTACAATCTCAGTAATTAACTAACGTCAATCACAATCTAATGTGGCAGATAAGTGCATTGGATTTAAGCTCCACATATAAAGTTTTAACGACCTTCATTAGAACCAATGACAACATGATTAAACATAAGACTACAAGACGGAGCATCGCCCATCATAGAACAACTAATCTTCTTCCATGATCATACATTAATGATTATATTAATAATCATTACAACTGTAATATACATAATAACCACCCTACTTTGAAATAAACACACTAGACGATTCATATTAGAAGGACAACTAATTGAAACTACATGAACAATTGCACCGGCAATCATCCTAGTATTCATTGCAATACCATCCTTACGACTTCTGTACCTAATAGATGAAATCCACAACCCAGCAATAACCTTAAAAGCAGTAGGACATCAATGATACTGAAGATATGAATACTCAGACTTTACAAAACTTGAATTCGACTCATATATAATCCCACAAGAAGAAAACCAAGCAAGAACCTTCCGACTATTAGACACAGACAATCGAATTGTACTACCTATAAATTCACCAATTCGACTAGTAGTAACAGCAGCAGACGTACTACACTCTTGAACAATTCCAAGATTGGGGGTGAAAACAGACGCCACACCAGGACGATTAAACCAAACAAGATTCTCAATCAACCATCCTGGTATCCTATACGGACAATGCTCAGAAATCTGTGGAGCAAATCACAGATTTATACCTATCACAATCGAAAGAGTATCAGCAAATCACTTCATTAACTGAGTCTCAAGACTAAGAGAATCATCAGATGACTGAAAGCAAGTAATGGTCTCTTAAACCAGTTCATGATAATCTAGCAAATATCTCTGATGACAAAGGATTAGTTAATATTATAATATCAGAATGTCAAACTGAAGTAATCAATAAATGATACCCTTTTATACCACAAATAATACCTATAGAATGGATAATCCTATATATTACATTTCTAGCAACGCTCCTAATATTCAACATTATAAACTACTTCATACAATCACCAAACAAAAAAAGCACAACAAAACATAACATCAACGTTAACAATATAAACTGAAAATGATAAGAAACCTATTCTCAATCTTTGATCCAACAACAGAAATCAATAGACTACCTATAAACTGAACTAGAACAATAGTAGGACTCTTATTAATCCCAACAAGAATTTGACTAACACCATCACGAAACAGAATAGCACTAAACTTACTAATAAATAAACTTCATACAGAAATAAAAACGATTTTAAGAAAAGGAGATCAAAACAAGGGAAATTCATTCATTTTCACCTCATTGTTTCTTATAATTCTAATAAATAATTTCCTGGGCCTATTCCCATACATCTTCACTAGAACAAGACATTTAACACTTACATTAACACTAGCGCTACCACTATGAATAACATTTATATTATTTGGATGAATCAAAAACACAAATCACATATTTGAACACTTAGTACCACAAGGTACACCAACAATACTAATACCATTTATGGTCATTATTGAAACAATCAGCAACCTCATCCGCCCAGGAACACTAGCAGTACGCTTAACAGCAAACATAATCGCTGGTCATCTACTACTAACCCTACTAGGAAATAATGGACCTACAATAAATCACACTCTCCTGGCCGTGTTAATTACAGCACAAATCTTATTATTAATCTTAGAATCAGCCGTAGCCATTATTCAATCATACGTATTCGCAATCCTAAGAACTTTATATTCTAGAGAAGTAAACTAATGTCAACTCAAGAAAACCACTCATTTCACATAGTAAACAAAAGACCATGACCGCTCACAGGAGCAATTGGAGCTATAGTAACACTAATAGGACTAATCAAATGATTTCACCAATACAACAACAGCCTACTAGGGGTAGAAGCAGTAATCACACTATTAACAATAATCCAATGATGACGAGATGTAACACGAGAGGGAACCTACCAAGGATTACACACTAAAACAGTTACAAGAGGACTACGATGAGGAATAATTCTATTTATTATTTCAGAAGTACTATTCTTCGCATCATTCTTCTGAGCATTTTTCCACAGAAGACTATCGCCCACAATTGAACTAGGGTCAGCGTGGCCACCCACAGGAATCCAACCATTCAACCCCATGCAAATCCCACTATTAAACACAGCAATCCTCCTTGCCTCAGGAGTAACTGTAACATGAGCACATCATGGACTACTAGAAAATAACTTTAGACAAGCAACACAAGGCCTATTCTTCACAGTCCTTCTAGGACTCTACTTTACTGCATTACAAGCATACGAATATATTGAAGCACCCTTCACAATTGCAGACTCAGCATATGGGTCGACATTTTTCATGGCCACAGGATTTCACGGACTTCACGTAATCATCGGAACAACATTTTTAACCACATGTTTATTACGACAGACAACTCTACACTTCTCATCAAACCACCACTTTGGATTTGAAGCAGCAGCATGATACTGACACTTCGTAGACGTAGTATGACTATTCCTATATATCTCAATCTACTGATGAGGAAGATAACACAATATTTATCTAATACAAGTAAGTATACTTGACTTCCAATCAAGAAATTTGTGCAAAACAAGATGAATAATATCAACAGTTATAACAATAGCAGCAATAACAATTACAATCTCAACCATCGTAATGATAGTAGCAACACTAATCTCAAAAAAAACCAACGAAGAACGAGAAAAAAGATCCCCCTTCGAATGCGGATTTGACCCAAAAAACTCAGCCCGACTACCATTCTCATCACGATTCTTCTTAGTCGCGGTAATCTTTATAATCTTCGATGTAGAAATTGCACTATTACTACCAATACCAATTACTATAACAACATCAAACATAAGATCATGAATGCTAATTAGATCCGCATTCCTACTAATCCTAATTATTGGACTTTACCACGAATGAAACCAGGGATCACTAGAATGAAGAAACTAACCAGGGGGATTATAGTTAATAATAACATTTGAGTTGCATTCAAAAAGTACTACCAAATAGTTAATCTCAAAGTAAGAAGCAAACCTTGCAATCAGTTTCGACCTGATCCCTGATACTAATAATATCCTTACTTTAACCTTTGATCGAAACCAAAAAGAGGTATATTATTGTTAATAATAAAACTGAATTAAATATCCGCTCAAAGAAGACCACAGAAAGAGTGAATGCTGCTAACTTATCACTATAGCGGTTAAANTCCGTTTACACTTCTATTTATATAGTTTATTAAAAACATTACACTTTCACTGTAAAAACAAAGAGAAACTTTTATAAATAACACCCGAAGGAAAAATCCTCATTGACATCTTCAGTGTCACGCTCTATATAAGCTATTCAAGTAATAAATCAACACAAGCAATAAAACAGTCCACATAACAAAAAAGCCTAAAAATAACTTCAAGCTTCTATGTTGAACCCACTGATTAACCCTACCCAAATTAAAAAGAAACCAATATAAACCCTGTCCACCAAAATACTCCATCCAACCAGAATCAAGAACCCGTATAGACCTATAGCCAAACCCCAAAGGGCCGAAAGAAACCCCATAAGTAGAAAAAAATGGTATAAACCACATAGAACCAGAAAAAGAAGAAACCCGATAATAACACATAGAAAGCAAATAATCACCAAAACTAAATCCAGCTATCTCATAACCAATAAAGCCCCCCAAACCAACAGAAAAGAAAGTAAGAAACTTCAAATGATAAGGCAAACAAATAACCGAAGGAGTGGGACAAATCAATCACATCAAAGCCCCACCCCCTAAAACGGATAAAACTAATAAACCAATCATACCCATAACTATATTATAATTAGTATCCACCATAGAATGTAAAGAAACAAAATTAAAATCACCACACAAAACAAAATAAAACAAACGGAAAGAATAACAAACAGTCAAACCAGTAGAGACAAATAATAAAAGAAACCCAAATACATTCACATATCTCATAGAGATCATCTCTAAAATAAAATCCCTAGAATAAAACCCAGCCAAAAACGGCATACCACAAAGAGCAAAACTAGAAACCATTAAGCAAGAAGAAGTAAAAGGCATATAAACGGATAAGCCCCCCATAAAACGGATATCCTGGGAGTCTCCTATGGAATGGATAACCCCTCCAGCACACATAAACAATAAAGCCTTAAACAATGCATGAGTTAACAGGTGAAAAAAAGCTAGGCTAGAGAGACCCACAGAGACAGTCATGATTATCAAACCCAATTGTCTTAGAGTTGACAAAGCAATAATTTTCCTTAAATCATATTCAAAATTGGCTCCCAGTCCAGCCATAAATATAGTTAAAGCAGAAACCAACAACAAAATAGNATTCAACAAATAACTAAATGAAGGACTAAAACGAATTAACAGATAAACACCAGCCGTAACCAAAGTAGACGAATGAACCAAAGCAGAAACAGGAGTAGGAGCCGCCATTGCTGCCGGCAATCAAGAAGAAAAGGGAATTTGAGCACTTTTAGTTATAGCCGCCAGAACAACAAGAAAAGAAATCAACTCCATCTCAGCAGAACCAGCCAAAAACTCCAAATAATAAATGAAGTTCCAACTACCAAAATTAATTATTCAAGCAATCACCATCAACAAAGCCACATCACCAATACGATTAGATAAAACTGTCAACATACCAGCACCATAAGACTTTACATTCTGATAATAAATTACCAAACAATAAGACACTAAACCTAAACCATCCCACCCCAGCAGAATTCTAATCATATTAGGGCTAATGATCAAGAACAATATAGAAACCACAAAGAGCAAAACTAACATAATAAAACGAAAAATATTCGAATCACCATACATATAATCATCACTATACAAAATAACCAACGAAGAAATAATAAAAACAAACCCCAAAAATAATAAAGATATCCAATCAAACAAAAAGGTCATAACAACTGACCCACTATTCAATCCAACAATCCCTCAATCAACAAAATAAACCAAATCACACAAAACAAAATAAACCCCTCAAAAACAACAAAATCAACCCAAACCAAACAAAAAGACAAATCTAGCAAAACAAATAGAAATCGGCATCATAATCCAAAATAAAACTATATCATTGGCACCACAAACCAACATTTTACATTAAACTATTCAGATAAACAACAAATCAACTTACATCCAAAAGATAGTCAAATCAACCCTAAGAATAACTAAATTAAGAGGAAACCAATGCAAAAACAACAACGCAAACTCACGAACATAACCCAATGAACAAGAATAAAGACCAGAAAAAAGAGCACCATGCTGACTATAAGAATACATATAAAGTGTATAAGCAGCGCCAAAAAAAGACAAAAAAACCAAAACAAACATAAGATATCAAGACCAAGCAACCAAACCACTTAACAAGCCAATCTCACCTAAAAGATTAAGAGAGGGCGGAGCGGCCATATTACAAGCACTCAATAAAAGCACCCACATGGCCATTCTAGGCATCAAATTAACTAAACCCCTATTAATTAACAAGCTACGTCTACCAAAACGTTCGTAAGAAATATTAGAAAGACAAAAAAGACCGGAAGAACACAAACCATGAGCAATTATCAAAGCAAGGGAACTACAAGCCCCCCAATAACTTATAGTCATAATACCACCAATGACCATGCTTATATGAGCGACAGAAGAATAAGCAATCAACGACTTCAAATCAGTCTGTCGCATACAAAATAAACTAACCAACAAACCACCAACCAAACTTAAAACAACTCAAACAAGACCAATACTAAAGCCAAACTTAAACAACACAGGAAAAACCCGAAGAAGACCATAACCCCCAAGCTTCAATAAAACACCTGCCAAAATCATAGAGCCAGAAACAGGAGCTTCCACATGCGCCTTTGGGAGCCACAAATGAACCAAAAATATAGGCATCCTAACCAAAAAGGCCAAAACTATACAAACATAAAACAAACCACTAACAGAAACGCCACCCCGTAACAAACAAAGGAATAATGAACCCAACGAACCATAAATAAACAAAATACCAATCAACAAAGGAAGGGAAGCTAACAAAGTATAAAACAACAAATAGATACCAGCCTGAACACGTTCAGGCTGGTATCCTCAACCCAAAATAAGAAGTAAAGTAGGGATCAATCTACTTTCAAAGAAAATATAAAACGAAAGTAAACTAACTCTTCTGAAAGTGCAATACAGCATGACAACAAGAAAAATAACAACAAAAAGAAAAAGACCAGAAAAATAACCAGAACGAAAAACAGACTCTCTAGCCAAAACCATAAGAACACAAATCCACAAACTTAATAGAACAAGCCCATACGAAATAACATCACAGCCAAAAAAATAACTCAGATTACCCCAACAGAAAAAATAAGGGAAAGAAAAAAAATAAACGAAAGAAACAGCAAACAATAAAGAACAAATCAACCACCAAGAACCTGGAAAAACACACAACGGGGTTAAAAAGAACAAATGACAAAGACACCTTAACATTGAAGAACTCTATAAGAACGAAAATAATCATTACCAGGATACGAATTATAGAAACCAAAAATTGATAGGCCCAGTGACCCTCCCAAACAGAAAAAACTAAAAAATAAACAACAAAAAACAATCTTTAATTCAATCCACACAAATAAAAATAAACCCGAAAGATAAAGAACTAAAACAATAAACTCCAAACTCAACAAAGTAACCAGCAAATGCTTACGACTAGAAGAAAATGACCAAATACCACAAAAATAAAGAACAAAAAGATAAAAACACATTGACATTAAAAGTTTTAATAATTTAACAAAAATATTGGTCTTGTAAACCAAAAATAAGAAATCAACTTTTAAAACTTCAGAGGAAAAGCGCATAGTGCCATTTCATTAATCCCCAAAATTAACATTTTAAATAAAATACCCCCTGATATGACCAAGCTATTAATATCAACAAGAATAATAACAAGAATAATATCCACACAAATAAAACACCCGCTAGCAATAGGAATAATACTACTCTTACAAACCATAATAACATGCATAATCAGAGGAACCATATACAAAAGATTCTGATTCTCATACATCCTATTCATAATCATAATTGGAGGAATATTAGTACTATTTATATACATAACAAGACTAGCATCAAATGAAATATTTTACCCAACAAGCAAGATAATAATAACAGCAATAGTCCTATCACCAACAATAATGTACCTTATACCAGACCAAACAAACAACAAGGAAATAAACACCCAAGAATCAACGACAGAAGACGAAATTATAATAACAACAACTACAATATATAACCAAATCACGGGAATAATAACAATTATACTAGTAATATATATACTACTAACACTAATCGTAGTAGTAAACATCATCAACATCTCAAGGGGACCACTACGACACACAAACTAATGAACAAACCCATACGAAACAGACACCCGCTAATCAAAATTGCAAATGGAGCTCTAGTAGACTTTTCAACTCCATCAACAATTAGAGGATGATGAAACTTCGGATCACTAATAGGAATCTGCCTAATCATACAAATCATAACAGGACTATTCCTAGCTATACATTACTGCCCAGACATCAACATAGCATTCTCCAGAGTAAGACACATTTGCCGAGACGTCAACAACGGGTGGCTACTACGAACACTACACGCAAAAGGAGCCTCAATATTCTTCGTATGCATTTTTATACACACAGGACGAAACCTATACTACGGATCATACAAATTTACGCATACATGATCCGTAGGGGTTTTACTCATAATTTTATTGATAGCATTTGGATTCCTAGGATACGTATTACCCGGAGGGCAAATATCATTATGAGAAGCAACTGTAATTACCAACCTATTATCAGCGGTACCATATATAGGTCAGGAATTAGTACAATGAGTATGGGGGGGGTTTGGTGTAGATAACGCAACCCTAACACGATTGTTCGCACTCCACTTTGTAATACCATTTGCAATTGCAGCAATAACTATTGTCCACCTTCTATTTCTGCACCAAACAGGATCAAACAACCCGGTAGGAGTAAACAAAAACACAGACAAGATTCCATTCCACCCTTACTTCACAGCAAGGGACATGGTAGGATTCACAATCACAATTATAGCCCTATCAACAGTGACCCTAAGAGAACCATATATCCGAGCGGACCCAGACAACTTCACACCAGCAAAACCGCTAGTAACACCAGTACACATTCAACCAGAATGATACTTGTTATTCGCATACGCAATCCTACGATCAATCCCTAACAAATTAGGAGGAGTAATTGCACTAGCTATATCAATCTTAATCCTATTCGTCATACCAGTAAACAAATCAAAGTTCCGTGGAACACAATTGTACCCAATCAATCAAGTAGTATTCTGAACAATAACAAACACAGTAATTCTACTTACTTGAATNGGAGCCCGACCAGTTGAAGAACCATACATCTTAAAAGGACAAATCCTAACAGGAATTGAGGTCCTATATTTTATTTCAGAACCAACAATAACAAAATTATGAGGTAAAATTATTTAACTTAGTTAAAAAGCAATAGAATAAGCCTAATTTCTTGAAAACATTATGAAAGAAGTTCAAACCTTCTATTAACTTATACCTAAATTAATACACCTACAATAAAGAAAAAATAAAAACCCTTACACCAACAAAAAATAAAAGATAATTCAATGAAAGAGGCAAAAATCTCCTCCAAGCCAAATACATTAACCTATCATAACGAAACCGTGGTAAAGTGCCACGAACCCAAATAAATAAAAAAGACACAAAAGACAACCTAATATAAAAAAACAGAGAATAAAGATCACTACCCAAAAAAATCACACAAAACAACAATCTCATAAAAAGAATACTGGCATATTCGGCCAAGAAAATCAATGCAAAGCCCCCACCACCATACTCAACATTAAAGCCAGAAACCAACTCAGACTCACCTTCAGCGAAGTCAAAAGGAGTACAATTAGTTTCAGCCAAAGAGGAAATAAACCAAACAAAAGATAAAGGAAAAGAAAAAAAAATTAGTCAAATATAAAACTGAAGTAAATGAAAATAAATCAGATTATAGCTACAAATCAAAACAACAAAAGAAAGCAAAATAAAGGCCAATCTTACCTCATAGGAAATAGACTGAGCCAAAGCACGCAAACCACCTAAAAAAGAATACCGAGAATTAGAAGACAACCCGGCAGCTATTACAGAATAAACACCCAGTCTAGAACTAGCCAAAAAAAACAACAAGCCCAAGTCATAGGAAAGAAAACCTCTCAAATAAGGAAGTAGCAACCAAACCAACAAGGAGAGAGGTAATCCAAAAACAGGAGTAAGATAATAAATCATATATTTAGAGTCCAACGGAAGATACTGCTCCCTAGAAAATAACCTAATGGCATCTCTAAAAGGCTGAAGAACACCAACAAATCCTACCTTATTGGGACCCCTTCGAATGTGAATGTAACCCAAAACCCTGCGTTCCAAAAGAGTAAGAAAGGCCACCCCAACCATGACAAACAAAATCAACAACAAAAAGATCACAACNAAAAATAGATAACCTAACATATAATACTACTTGTAACATTAAAAATTTACATTAACAGATTCTAAATCTANCGCACTTATCTGCCAAAATAGCCAGTTATAATATTCAACAAATATAAAATTATTCCAAATACCTGGTCCTCTCGTACTAAGGTATAAAACTCCATTATAGATAGAAACCAACCTGGCTCACGCCGGTTTGAACTCAGATCATGTAAGATTTTAAAGGTCGAACAGACCTAATAAATTTCCAGCTCCTACACCGAAAATAAACCTTAATCCAACATCGAGGTCGCAAACCCTCCTGCCGATAAGAACTCTCAAGGAAGATAACGCTGTTATCCCTAAGGTAATTTAATCTTACAATCAAAATAAATGGATCAAGTAAATATAAATAAATATAATAACAAAAGGAGGGGTTCATTTATATCCCTCCCATCACCCCAACAAAACATATTAAACGGCCCAGTGAACCCTCACAAACAGAAGAGGGCCGTAACAAATGTCAAACTCTATAGGGTCTTCTCGTCCCATAAAAACATCTAAGAATTTTAACTCAAAGACTAAATTCAATAAACAATTCAAAATTAAGACAGCCCATGCCTCGTCAAGCCATTCATACCAGATCACAATTAAAGAACTAATGACTATGCTACCTTTGCACGGTCAAAATACCGCGGCCCTTCAACACCAAAGTCAGCGGGCAGGCCATACTTCAAAAACTAACAAGAAAAGATGTTTTTGTTAAACAGGCGGGCATGAAATTTGCCTAGTTCCTCAAAGAAAATTAACACAAATAAAACAACCTAACAACAAATTTACTAATTCTACAATAATTACTAACCAAAACAAAATAAAGAATACATTTCAATAAATAATTAAATAAACAAAAATAAAGAACAAAACAAATAAAATTTTAACATAATCAAATTGAAAATCAATATAAAACCCACAAGACTAAATAAACAAAAAATTATAAAAATAAAATAAGAAGCTAATCCCTCCCAATCTTAACACCAAATAAAAATAAATAAACAAATAATAAAACTCTAAATAAGACGCATGAATTAAATTCATTTCTTGAAAAACCAGAAACCCCTAAAGACGAATAACATTTCACCACTACCAACCTATTATTAATGTTAATAAAACAACTAACTAAAATAAGTTAATAGCTCCTTTAGAATCGGGAAATAAAAATAAATAATAAAATTCAGTAAACCCTGATACACAAGGTACAGCAAACCAAGCAAACTTCCAAAAATAAATCAATACACCCCTACAGTACAAATAAACTATAACCAAAAAAATCAAATCAATAAAAATACAACAACAAAATAATACTTTACTAAAACACTAATCCATAACACAAAAAAACAGCAAACCGCTCAACAACAATCAGACCATGTCGAATCGCACGACATAATTATTCAGCGTAAATGAAATCTCAACTAACAGAAATGGTCTGATAACATTATCACTCCAGCTACACCTTCCGGTACAACCACTTTGTTACGACTTATCTCATTAACAAATAAAACGAGAGCGACGGGCGATGTGTACATATCTCAGAACCAATTATCACAAAAACAATCTTCAAAACATTACAATCAAATCCAATTTCATGCCAGTAATTAAAACCAACAATCCAAAACAACAAATAACAATGTAACCCACCAATACACTTAGAGAAAGCTGCACCTTGACCTGAAATTAAACCAAATAAAGGAACGAGAAAATTAAACAACCCTTAAAAGATAATCAATAAACGGCGGTATACAAACCGACAAACAACTAAGTAAGGTCCAACGCGGACTATCGATAACGAGACAGGTTCCTCTGAACGGAATAAGATACCGCCAAATTCTTTAAGTTTCAAGAACATAACTAATACTACTCAGGCAAAACATTAACATCCAAAAATAATAGGGTATCTAATCCTAGTTTAAGAATAAGAACTTCATAGCCTCCAAACAAATAAATGAATAAAAACAAAGATAAAAATTTCACCCAATAACCATCAGAGTAAATCCACAACATCAAATAACACCATACAACTACCTTCAGCCAACAAGTTCAATCGCCTCCAAGGTATAACCGCGGCTGCTGGCACAAAATTTAACCGAAACTAAATGCATTGCTAAATACAAGAACACTTGATTACATAACAATAACTAATGAGAATTAAATACTAAACGTAAACAAACCAATCTATGAGCCCATCTAGAACTAAACCTTAGAACAAATCACGCACAAACTTACATATAAAACAAGCAAACAATTGAACTAGAACTGAGCAAGAATAAAACTCACTCCAACAAGAACCTAACTTCCAACGGAACCATCCCACAAGAAACTATACTTAAAACACGAACAACCGTAAACTAGGCAACATAAAACCATAAACATACTACCTTAATCCAAGTTTTTTAGCCCAGGCAGTATAAAAACCCCACTAACACGCAGGAAAAAACTGACAGACCCCAACACTTTTCAACACTCCAACAAGAACCTAACTTCCAACGGAACCATCCCACAAGAAACTATACTTAAAACACGAACAACCGTAAACTAGGCAACATAAAACCATAAACATACTACCTTAATCCAAGTTTTTTAGCCCAGGCAGTATAAAAACCCCACTAACACGCAGGAAAAAACTGACAGACCCCAACACTTTTCAACACTCCAACAAGAACCTAACTTCCAACGGAACCATCCCACAAGAAACTATACTTAAAACACGAACTGGTTGGAAAAAGTTTCCCTAACAACACCTTAATTTATTTACGTCCCTATGAATCTAGTAGAACCAATCCTAAACTTATCTTTTCTTAAACTTACAGATAAGTTTAGGATTGGTTCTACTAGATTCATAAACTATCAACTACATATGTAAGTGGCAATCTAATACATACAAGATGAAAAGGTATCATTAAATCGAGTTATTAACTACTTTTCATCTTGTATAAAATAGTATTTTTTTACATCATAATAATAAAATTGCTTATCTTAAATAGATAATACGTATATGTTAACGATTGTATTAACATAAATGTTTAATATTTAAATACGTCGTACGATTAGTATTAGGTAGCTGTATCCGCTATAATGTAAGTTGTACATTATTTAAGATCGTATTATTTGTATAAATCACTAAGGATAATCAATTGTACATCATATAGCCTTATTTATTTAAATCAATCTCATATTAACATATATGGGAAGCACAAGAAATAAATACACTACCCGATATAAACATCTAATAAAAAGAAAAATAAACAAAATACTTAAAACACGAACTGGTTGGAAAAAGTTTCCCT